TATATTAGATTCCCTTCATTCATAATTGCGAAAAATATTGGACGTATGTTGCTATTGCAACGTCCTGAATGGTCTGAGGATTTCCAGGAATTGAATCAAGAGATGCATGTTAAATGTACCTATAACGGTGTTCCATTATCCGAAACAGAATTTCCGAAAGATTGGTTCCTGGACGGTATTCAGATAAAAATCTTATTTCCTTTCCGTTTGAAACCTTGGCACAAATCGAACCTAGGATCAAATCTAATGCAAAACAACAAAGAGGATTTTTGTTTTTTAACAGTTTCGGGAAGGGAAGCTGCACGTCCTTTTGGTTCGCCCCGAAAACAACCTTCCTTTTTTAAACCCATTTTAAAGGAACTCGAAAAAAAAATTCGACAATTACCGAAGCACTATTTTCGAGCTCGAATAGTTTTCAAAGGAAAAACTAAATTATTTCAACAAGTTTCAAAAGAAACAAACAATTGGGTTATCAAAAGTCTTATTTTTATAACAAGAATAATAAAAGAACTTTCAAAAGTAAATCCAATTCGATTATTGCGGTTAAAAGAAGTAGAAGTATATGAATCGAGTGAAATTAAAGAAGAAAAAGATTCCATAATCAGCAATCAGATAATTCACGAATCAGTTAATCAAATTACATCTCCGAGTTGGAAAAATTCTTCAGTGACAGAAAAAAAAATGAAGGATCTCACTGATAGAACAAGTACAATTCGAAATCAAGTAGAAAGAATCACAAAAGAGAAAAAAAAAGTAACTCCAAGAATCAATAATCTTAGTCCTAACAAAACAAGTTATAATGCTAAAAGATTCGAAAAATGGCAAATATTAAAAAGAAGAGCTGCTGGATTAATCGCAAAATTACCCCTGTTTTTCAAATCTTTCATTCAAAGAATATACACAGATATCTTTTTATCTATCATGAATATTCCCAGAATGAATACAGAACTTTCTCTTGAATCAACAAAAAAAAAATCCATTTCTAATAATGAAGAAGAAAAAATGAATAATGAAGAAGAAAAAATGAATAAAAAAAAGAAAAATCCAATTATTTCTACTATCAAAAAGGCACTTGATTATATTGGAAATAGTCAAATAATTTCACATCTTTTTTATGAATTATCCTGCGTGTCACAAGCATATGTATTTTACAAATTATCACACCAACTTAGTAACTCGTATAAATCTGTTCTTCAACATCAAGGAAGCCCTTTTTTTCTTAAGCCCGAAATAAAGGCTCCTTTTGAAACACAAGGAATGGGTCATTCGAGTTATGAAATGAATCACTGGAAAACCTGCTTAAGAGGGTTAAGAGGACGTTATCAATACGATTTATCCCAGATCAGATGGTCTAGATTAATACCAGAAAAATGGCGAAATAGAGTTCATCAGCGTCGTATAGCTAAAAATGAAAATTTTAGCAAATGTGACCATTTCAAAAAACAAAAACAATTTGAAGTGGATTCATTATCTAATCAAAAAGATAATTTTCAAAAATACTATAGATATGATCTTTTATCATATCAATTTCTTAATTATGAAAATAAAAGGGAATGCTGTTTTTATGGATCTCCGTTTCAAGGAAATACGAACCAAGAGATTTCTTATAAAACGGCTAAACTTTTTGATAGGTCGGGGAACGTCCCTATTAAGAATTTTCTAGGAAAGATTCTAGATATGGAAAAAACGACCGATACAAAATATTTGGATTGGAAAATTCTCCATTTTGATCTTAGAAAAAAACACGAAATTGAGTCCTGGATCATGATCGATACCAATAGGAATCAAAGGAAAAAAATGCGTACTAAGAATTCTGAAAAAATTCAGAAAAATGATCTTTTTTATCTTATGATTCCAGATATGATTCCAGAAATCAATCCACCAAATTCAAACGGATTTTTTGATTGGATGGGAATGAATGAAAAAATCCTAAAGGATCTCATATCGAATCGTTGGTTCTTCCCAGAATTTGTGTTCCTTTCTAATGCATATAAAACGAAACCTTGGGTTATACCAAGCAAATTACTTCTTTTAAATTTGAATAGAAATCAAAATAGTAGTAGTACTGAAAAGGAAAAGATCAATGACAAGGAAAAAGGAAGTTTTTTGATAGCATCGAATCATCGAAATCAAAAAGAAAAAGAATCCACAAGCCGAGGAGATCTTAAATCCGTTCTCCCACAACAAAAAGATATTAAAGAAAATTCTGAAAGATCAGGCATGAAAAAAGGGAAAAAGAAAAGAAAAAAAAGCAACACGGAAACAGAACTAGATTTATTCCTGAAACGTTATTTTCTTTTTCAATTGAAATTCGACGATACTTTGAATCAAAGAATGATCAATAATATCAGGATGTATTGTCTCCTGCTTAGACTGAGAGATCCAAGAAAAATTCTTCTAGCCTCGGTTGAAAGGAGACAACTGAATTTGGGTATCATGATGGTTCAGAATTTTACACAATTCATGAAAACAGAAGCATTTACTATAGAACCCATTCGTC